TATTATTTATAATTAAAAATTTTAATATTTATAAATTATAATTATTCAAAATTATCTATATAAAAAAATGTCTTATTTTAATATATTTTCTGCTATTTTATTCTTTATTTTATTTTATTTTATTTTTCTAAAAAATTATTTTAGACTAATTAAAAAAAAATATTTAAATAAATATAAATTAAGATTGGTCAAGAATTATTATATTAGATATTTTCTAAAAAAAATAAAATTAAATAAAAGTTTAATTAAAAAATAAATTATAGAAAAAATTAAATTATTATTTTAAATAAAGTTTTATTTTAGCTTAAAGAATTTATTTTTAAATTATTTTACATAAAAATTTTTGTATTAATTAGTTTATATTTAAAAAATTTAAATTAATTTTAATGTTATTATTAGTAATTAATTTTAATATTTTTAAAAGAAATTTTGAATTAGTAATTTAATTAATATTAGAAAAAATTGTGCCAGCATCTGCGGTTACACAATTAATATAAATAAATTTTATAAATTTTTGGTTATAATAAATTTTATAATTATGTTATTTAGTAATTTAATTAAGTTAAATTTTTAGTTTATAATAAAATGTATTTTATTCATATTATAAGCCAATAAACTTTAATAAAAAACTAGGATTAGATACCCTATTATTTAAAGCGTAATAAATAAAAAATATATTAGTATTAGTTATGTTCTTAAAAATTAATAAATTTGGCGGTATTTTATTCTATTCAGAGGAATTTGTTTTATAATTGATAATACACATTAAATCTTACTTAATTTATTAAAATTTGTATATCGTCGTCATAAGAATATCTTAAAAGAGTTAAAATATTCTAACATTTTTATTAAAAATTATGTCAGATCAAGGTGCAGTTTATAATTAAGAAAAAATGAATTACAATAAATTAATTTATGATGAATATTTTATTAAAAAATAAAATTGAAGGTGGATTTGATAGTAATATTTTTTTAGAAAGAAATATTGAATTTAGTTTTAAAATATGCACATATCGCCCGTCGCTCTTGTTAATAGATAAGATAAGTCGTAACATAGTAAAGTTACTGGAAAGTGTCTTTAGATTATATTATTCTCAATTTAAATTTTATATAATAAAATTTTCATTTACATTGAAAAAAAATTTGTGCAATTCGAATTAAATTGATTAAATATTAATAATCAATATTTAGTTATAAAAAAATTATATAAATTTAATAAAAATAATTTAAATTAAATTTTGTTTTATTATAATATATAAAAACAATACTATAAAATTATATTAAATTGTATAGTAATAGATTATTGAAATAATTGAAAACTTTTTAATTAAAAAGAAAATTTAATTAATTGTACCTTGTGTATCAGGGTTTATTAAATAAATTATTTAAAATAATCATATTTCTCGAATTTAAGAAATCTATAAATTTATTTTTTATATTGTAATAAAAATATATAATATAAAATTATAGAAATGAAACGTTATTCGTTCTTAAATATATCTAGTTTTTTTAGAAATAAATTTAATTTATAAATTTTTTATTAAATTAAATAATTAATTATTTAATTTAAATTTAGATTTAAATTTTTAAAGGGATAAGCTTTTAAAAATATTTTAATAAATTATAATAATTTATTTAAATTATAGGCTTAGAAATAGCTATTATTAATAATTATGTAATAATTTATTAATATAATGATAATAATTATTTATTAAATTTTTATTTTTTATAAAAATAATAATTATAATTTTTTAATTTATTTAATAATGATAAAATTAGTATAATAAAATTATTTTATAAAAATATATTTAATTTAAAAATTAATCTAAAGAATTCGGCAAATTTAATTTTCACCTGTTTATCAAAAACATGTCTTTTTAAAATTTAATATAAAGTCTGACCTGCCCATTGAAATAATTTAAAAGGCTGCGGTATTTTGACCGTACAAAGGTAGCATAATCATTAGTTTTTTAATTGGAAACTTGTATGAATGGTTGAATGAGAAATTTACTTTTTTTAATATAAAATTGAATTTTACTTTTTAGTTAAAAGGCTAAAATAAATTTAAAAGACGAGAAGACCCTATAGAGTTTAATAATTATTAAATTATTATTTTTAAGGTATAATTTTATTAATAATTAAATAAATATTTTGTTGGGGTGACAATAAAATTTAATAAACTTTTATTTAATTTTATCCATTAATATATGAATATTTGATCCATAATTGATGATTAAAAATTTAAATTACCTTAGGGATAACAGCGTAATTTTTTTTTAAGTTCATATTAATAAAAGATTTTGCGACCTCGATGTTGGATTAAGATTAAATTTTAGGTGCAGCAGCTTAAATTTTAAGTCTGTTCGACTTTTAAATTCTTACATGATCTGAGTTCAAACCGGTGTAAGCCAGGTTGGTTTCTATCTTTAAAAAAAAATTGGGTATTTTAGTACGAAAGGATTAAATACTTTATATAATTATAATATAGGTGAATAATATTAATTTTAACAATTAAATTCTAATAACTATTTTGGCAGAAAATTGTAATAAATTTAGAATTTATAAATGTAATATATAAATTTACAAATAGTAATTATTATTATAGATTTAATTATATGTATTGTAGGAAGTTTAATATTAATTATTTTTTTGTTAATTGGTGTTGCATTTTTAACATTATTAGAGCGTAAAGTTTTAGGATATATTCAGATTCGTAAGGGGCCAAATAAGTTAGGTATTGTTGGCCTTCCACAACCTTTTAGAGATGCAATTAAATTATTTACTAAAGAGCAGACATACCCCTTATTATCAAATTATCTAATATATTATTTTTCTCCAGTATTTTCTTTATTTTTATCTTTATTAATTTGAATATGTATTCCTTATTTTATAAAAATGTATTCTTTTAATTTAGGTTTATTATTTTTTTTATGTTGTACAAGGTTAGGAGTATATACAATTATAATTGCTGGTTGATCTTCTAATTCAAATTATTCATTATTAGGTGGTTTGCGTTCTGTTGCTCAGACTATTTCTTATGAGGTAAGATTAAGATTAATTTTAATTTCTTTTATTTTTTTAATTATAAGGTTTAATATAAATTTATTTACTATTTATCAGAATAATTTATGATTTATTTTTATTTGTTTTCCTTTAACATTATGTTGATTTTCTTCTTCTTTAGCTGAAACTAATCGGACTCCTTTTGATTTTGCTGAAGGTGAATCTGAATTAGTTTCTGGATTTAATGTAGAATATAGAGCTGGTGGATTTGCATTAATTTTTTTGGCAGAATATGCAAGAATTTTATTTATAAGAATATTATTTGTTGTATTATTTTTAGGAAGAGATCCTTTATCATTAATGTTTTATTTAAAAATAGGATTTATTTCTTTTAGATTTATTTGGGTTCGTGGATCTTTACCACGTTTTCGTTATGATAAATTAATGTATTTAGCTTGAAAGAGTTATTTACCTATTTCTTTACATTATTTATTTTTTTTTATATCATTAAAGTTACTTATAATAATTTTAATTATTTAATTAATAAAAAGTAGTAAATTAAGTTTATAGAATAAAGAATTTCTATCTTATGTTTTCAAAACATATGCTTTTTCAAGCTCATAAACTATAAATAATATATATATATATATATATTAATTAATTAATTAAATTGTCTCATATTTTTCTAATTAATGGATTAATTAAATAATATGAAAAATAGATTACTGTTAATAATTGTCCTATAAAAATATAAGGAATTTCTACTGGTCGTGCTCCAATTCATGTTAATAAAATAATTGTAACTACTATAATTCAATATATAAATTTATTAATTGAATAAAATTGGTTTCCTATAAATTTATTTAAATAAGAAAACGGTAAAATAAATAAAATAGCAATTGATAATACTAATGCAATTACTCCTCCTAATTTATTAGGGATTGATCGAAGAATAGCATATGCAAATAAGAAATATCATTCTGGTTGAATATGAACAGGAGTTACTAATGGATTAGCTGGAATAAAATTATCAGGATCTCCTAGTATATAGGGTTTAACTAGAGTTAATATAAATAATAATATAATTATAATGATAAATCCTACAATATCTTTAAATGTAAAATAAGGGTGAAATGGGATTTTATCAATATTTCTATTTAATCCAATTGGGTTATTTGACCCTGTTTGGTGTAAAAATATTAAATGGATTAAAGTAAACGCTGTTACTACAAATGGTAATAAAAAATGGAAGGATAAAAATCGAGTTAAGGTTGCATTATCTACTGCAAAACCCCCTCATACTCATTGTACTAAATCAATACCTAGGTAAGGTACAGCGGATAATAGATTAGTAATAACTGTTGCTCCTCAAAAAGATATTTGTCCTCAAGGTAATACATATCCTATAAATGCTGTTCCTATTGTTAAAAATAATAATAATACTCCAACTATTCATGTTTCTATTATATATATATATGAATTATAATAAATCCCTCGTCCAACATGAAAGTAAATACAGAAAAAGAAAAATGAAGCCCCGTTTGCATGAATAGTTCGAATTAATCAGCCATAATTTACATCTCGACAAATGTGAATTACTGAATCAAATGCAATTATAACATTTGCTGAATAATGTATTGTTAAAAATAATCCTGTAATAATTTGAATTATTAAACATAATCCTAATAATGAGCCAAAATTTCATCATGTTGAAATATTTCTAGGTGCTGGTAAGTTTACTAGTCTATTATAAACTAATTTTTTAATTATCATAAATTAAAATTTAACTAGAATAAATAATTCATTTATATTAACTAGAATTTATAAAATAATTCAATAATATTATTAACAGTAATATAGCTCTATTTTGATTTTAGTTAATATTTAAATTTAAATTTAATTAGAGTAAATATTATACTAAAAATTAGGTCGAAACTAATCACATAATTTATGTTTCTAATTAAATTAAAAATTTAATTTAAATTTCGAATTGGACCATAAAAAAAGTTTGTTACTTTAACAACAACAATTAAGGTAAAGAATAAATAATTAATTATTAAACAAGTTAAAAAATTAGTTGGGAAATTATATAATTTATAAATATAATATTGATTTTCTATAATTATATTATTAAATAATAAGTTCATTTGGTCATAATTAAAGAGTACTGAAAAATTAATTATATCTATAAATAAAATTAAAATATTTAATAAAAATATTATAATTAAACATAAAATTATTAATTTAATTGAAAAATTAAATATTTCATTAGAAGCTAAAGATGTGACATAAATGAATAGAACTAATATACCTCCTAAAAAAACTAGAAATAAAATATAAGAAAATCAAAATCTATTTATTATTATTCCTGTTATTATAGAAATTAAGCATGTTTGAATTAATAAAAAAAAACCTATAGCAAGGGGGTGTTTTAATTGTAAAAAAATAAATGAAGAAATCATTAATATAGAGTTTATAAAAAATAGTATAATAAAATAATTACAGAAAATAGTTTATTTAAAATATTAATTTTGGGTATTAATGAAAAGAAATTATTTTTTTTCTGATTTATTTAGTTTTTAATGATTAATATATTTTCATATATTTGATTTACAAGACCAATATTTTAAATTAAATTATAAAAACATTATACATATTGTTAATTAAAATTAATTAATGATTATAAATTTATATATCTATATCCCAATCTTTATATGTTTAATTGGCTCATTAGTTTATGTTTCTAATCGAAAATATTTATTAATTACTTTATTAAGATTAGAATATTTAATATTAAGATTATTTTTATTTTTATATTTATATATAATAAATAATAGGTTAGAAATATATTTTCTTATGTTATTTTTAGTATTTAGAGTATGTGAAGGGGCTTTAGGATTATCTGTATTAGTTTCAATAATTCGTACACATGGAAATAATTATTTTCAATCTTTTAATACTTTATTATGTTAAAGTTTTTATTTTTATTATTATTTTCAATGTTTTTTAGTTTTAATAAAAAAAATTATTGGTATATACAAAATATATTATTTTTAATTTCTTTTATATTTATTATTCTTAATTATTCAAATATTTATTGGGTAAGATTAAGATATTTTTTTGGTATAGATGTAATTTCTTATGGAATAATTATTTTAAGGTTATGAATTTGTAGACTTATATTTATAGCTAGAGAAAAAATTTATTTTTTTAATAATTATAGAAGATTTTTTATATTAATTATTTTATGTTTATTATTATTGTTATATTTAACTTTTTCTAGATTAAATTTATTTATATTTTATGTATTTTTTGAAGGGAGATTAATTCCTACTTTATTTTTAATTTTAGGTTGAGGATATCAGCCTGAACGTTTACAAGCTGGTTTATATTTATTATTTTATACTCTTATAGCATCATTACCAATAATACTAGGTATTTTTTTTTTATATTATTATAATAATTCTATAATATTCATAATGTTAAACATAAGATATAATTATTATATATTATATTTAAGAATAATTTTAGCATTTTTAGTAAAAATACCTATATACTTATTTCATTTATGATTACCAAAGGCACATGTAGAGGCTCCTATTTCTGGTTCAATAATTTTGGCTGGGGTATTATTAAAATTAGGAGGATATGGATTATTACGTATTTTTCCATATATATTAAAGATAGGAATAAAATATAATTATATTTTTATTATTATTAGAATTTTAGGGGGTTTAATTATTAGATTAGTTTGTTTACGTCAGTTAGACCTAAAATCTTTAATTGCTTATTCTTCTGTTGCTCATATGGGCATTGTATTAAGAGGTATATTAACTTTAATATTATGGGGTTTAACAAGATCTTATACATTAATAATTGCCCATGGTTTATGTTCTTCTGGATTATTCTGTTTAGCAAATATTAATTATGAACGAGTTCATAGTCGAAGTTTATTAATTAATAAAGGATTAATAAGATTTATACCAAGAATAACTTTATGATGATTTTTATTATGTGCTAGAAATATAGCTTGTCCTCCTACAATTAATTTACTTGGAGAGATTGGATTATTAAATAGTTCAATTAGTTGATCTTGAGTTACAATAATTTCATTAAGATTATTATCTTTTTTTAGTGCAGCTTATTCTTTATTTTTATTTTCTTATACTCAACATGGAAAATTAAGTTTACTTTTATATTCTTATTCAGGAGGTTTAATTCGTGAATATTTATTGTTGTTATTACATTGATTACCTTTAAATTTATTAATTATTAAAAGAGAATTTTTTATATTATGATTATATTTAAATAGTTTATTAAAATATTGATTTGTGGTATCAAAGATATAAAATTATTTATTTTAAATAATTATTATAATATCAATTTGTTTAATTAGATTTATTAGATTATTTTTTTTAAGGGTTAGTATATTTATTTTAGGTCTTTTATTTATATACTATGATTTAATTTATTTTTTAGAATGAGAGGTTTTATCATTACAATCTATATCTATTTTAATAACTTTTTTATTTGATTGAATAAGTTTATTATTTATATCTTTTGTTTTATTAATTTCTAGTTTAGTAATTTTATATAGAAAAGAATATATAATTGAAGACAAATTTATTAATCGTTTTATTATACTAGTATTAATATTTGTTTTTTCAATAATGCTTTTAATTATTAGTCCCAATTTGATTAGAATTTTATTAGGTTGGGATGGATTAGGCTTAGTTTCTTATTGTTTAGTAATTTATTTTCAAAATTTAAAATCTTATAATGCAGGTATATTAACTGCTTTATCAAACCGTATTGGTGATGTTGCTTTATTAATAGCAATTGCATGAATATTAAATTATGGAAGATGGAATTATATTTTTTATTTGGAGTTTATAATTAATGATTATTGTATAATAATTATTGGATTATTTATTATATTGGCGGCAATAACTAAAAGTGCTCAAATTCCTTTTTCTTCATGATTACCTGCAGCAATAGCTGCTCCTACTCCCGTTTCTGCTTTAGTTCATTCATCTACTTTAGTAACTGCTGGAGTATATTTATTAATTCGTTTTAATTGTTTAATATTTGGAAGATTATTAGGGCAATATTTATTATTAATTTCTGGTTTAACAATATTTATATCAGGTCTAGGGGCTAATTTTGAGTTTGATTTAAAAAAAATTATTGCTTTATCAACTCTTAGACAATTAGGGTTAATAATAATAATTTTATCTATAGGTTTTAGAAATCTGGCTTTTTATCATTTATTAACTCATGCAATATTTAAAGCTTTACTTTTTATATGTGCTGGGGCTATTATTCATAATATAATAAATAGTCAAGATATTCGAATAATAGGTGGTCTTTGCTTAAATATACCATTAACTTCATCTTTTTTTAATATTTCTAATTTAGCTTTATGTGGAATACCTTTTATAGCTGGGTTTTATTCAAAAGATTTAATTTTGGAAATAGCTTCTTTTTCTTATATAAATATATTTATTTATTTTATTTATTTTTTTTCTACTGGTCTTACAGTAAGTTATTCTTTTCGATTAGTATACTATTCAATAGTTGGAAATTTTAATAGAATATCTTTACATCCTTTAAATGATGAAAGATGATTAATATTAAAAAGAATAATATTATTAGTATTTATATCTATAATTAGTGGTTCATTATTAATATGATTAATATTTCCTTCTCCTTTAATAATTAGTTTAACTATTAATATAAAAATATTAACTATATTTGTTTGTTTAATTGGAGGATTTACTGGTTATTTAATATCTTTAGGGTCTTTATATTTTTATAATAAATCATTAAGGTTAAATAAATTTATAATTTTTTTTATAAATATATGATTTATACCTTTTTTGTCAACTACTTTTATTATTAAAATACCTTTAAATATAGGAATAATAATGAAAATTATAGATCAAGGTTGAAGAGAATATTTTGGGTCAAAAAATTTATTTAATAAAATAATTTATTTTTCTAAAATTTATCAGATTATTCATTTTAATAATGTAAAATTATATTTATTAAGATTTTTAATATGAATTATTTTATTTTTTTTTATTAATTAAATTAAATATTTAAATAGCTTATATATTTAGAGTATAATATTGAAGCTATTAAGGAAATAATTTTATTTTTAAATATTTTACAAAATTTACAAAATCAAAAATTTAAAAAATCTATCTTTCCTAAAATTATATTTAAAATAACAAATATTATAAGTTTATAATGAAAGTGCAGCAGTTTAATTAAATTAAATAAACAATGTTTTTTATTAAAATTTTCTTAAAATTGGAAATAATTTTATTTTTAAATATTTTACAAAATTTACAAAATCAAAAATTTAAAAAATCTATCTTTCCTAAAATTATATTTAAAATAATAAATATTATAAATTTGCGACGAAAGCACAACATTTTAATTAAATTATATAAACAATATTTTTCATTAAAATTTTAGAAAAAATGGGGAGTAAATGGGGTTTCCAAAATTATTTAAATTAGAAGTTTAAAATTTATACTTCCTTTCCATTATAATTACTTATACTAATAAATTAAAGAATATTTATATTAAAAAATTAAAAATTTTCCTTTAGAATTGCAGTCTAATATCATATTTTGACTATAATATATAAATTATAATTAATTACAATTAATTATAATAAAATAATTAGAAAGAAATTTCTTATTTATAAATTTACAGTTTACTACTTTTATCAGCCATCTAATTAATAAAATAATAAATAATAAAAATTTAATTTGAATAATTAATAAATTAATAATTTTTTTTGAATGCAAATCAAATATTTTAAATTAAATTATATTCAATGTATTTTTAAATTTAAATTAAAAAATTTAATTTAAATTTAATTAGATCATTCTAAGGCCCCTTGATTTCATTCATGAAAAAGACCTAATAAAAGAATAATAATAAAAAAAGATGAAGTAATAAATCAATTAATTATTCTAGCATTAATTATTATTGGAATTATAGGAAAAATTAATGTAATTTCTACATCAAAAATTAAAAAAATAATTGTGATTAAAAAAAACCGTAATGAAAATGGTAATCGAGAAGATCTTTTTGGATCAAATCCACATTCAAATGGGGAATTTTTTTCCCGATCATAAAATGATTTTTTTGATAAAATTGAAGCTAAAATTATTATAATGTTTGAAATAATAAAAATAATTGTTATATTTATAAATAATGAAAAAATTATTTATATTAAAATTTTTAAACTTTGTAATTGGAAGTTACATATACTATATTTTATATTATATAAATTTTATTTAATAAATTATTTTATTATCTTTACTTAAATTATAATTAAAATATTATTTATTATTTAAAAAATATTATCCTCCTCATCAATAAATTGAAATATAAAGGAATAGTCATACTACATCAACAAAATGTCAGTATCAAGCAGCAGCTTCAAATCCAAAATGATGAATAGAAGAAAAATGGGAATTTAAATGTCGAATTAAACATACAAATAAGAAAGTTGTACCAATTAGAACATGAATTCCATGAAATCCTGTTGCTATAAAGAATGAAGAACCATATACTGAATCTGCAATTGAAAATGGGGCTTCAATATATTCATATGCTTGAAGAATAGAAAAATAAATTCCCAATAAAATAGTAATTAGTAAACTATAAAAAGATTGAGAGTGATTATTTTCTATTAATCTGTGGTGAGCCCAAGTTACTGAAATTCCTGATGTTAATAAAATTACAGTATTTAATAAAGGAATTTGAAATGGATTAAATGGAATAACCCCTGAGGGGGGTCAATTTATTCCTAACTCAATATTTGGCGATAATCTTCTATGAAAAAATCTTCAAAAAAAAGAAATAAAGAAGAAAATTTCTGAAATAATAAATAAAATTATCCCTCATTTTAATCCATTTACTACATTAGAAGTATGTAACCCTTGAAAAGTTCCTTCACGAGAAATATCTCGTCATCATTGAAATATTGTTAATAATGTAATAAATACCCCTAATAAAAATAAATTTATTTCAAATTGATGGAATCACTTGACTAATCCTGATGCTAATGTAAATGTTCTAATTGCTCCAATAATTGGTCATGGGCTAAAGTCTACTAAATGAAATGGATGATTTCAGTGAATTTTCATTTAATAAATGTTTATGTTACTTCTCTAGAATATAAAGTTCTTAATACTGTAAATACATAAGATTGAATAATAGCTACGGCACATTCTAATATTAATAATAAAATTTGAACAATTAATAACAAAATAACTATATAATTTATTATAGATATTCCTGTATTACCTAATAATGTTATTAACAGATGCCCTGCAATTATATTTGCTGTTAATCGAATAGCTAATGTTCCTGGTCGAATTACATTTCTAATCGTTTCAATACACACTATAAATATTATTAATATTGAGGGTGTTCCTTGAGGAACTAAATGGACAAATATATGTTGAGTATTCAATAATCATCCATAAATTATAAAAGAAATTCATAGTGGAAGAGCCAATGATAATGTTATAACTATATGACTAGTTCTAGTAAAAATATAAGGAAATAAACCTAAAAAATTATTAAATAAAATTATTGAAAATAAAGAAATAAATATTAAAGTTCTCCCATTATAAGGTGAATTAATTAAAACTTTAAATTCCGAATGAAGTTTTGTAATAATACTTACTCAAGTAAATCTATAACGAGATGGAATAATTCAAAATATAGATGGAATAAATAATAATCCAAAAAAAGTTCTAAATCAGTTTAATGATAAATTAAATAAATTTGTTGAAGGATCAAAGACAGAAAATAGATTAGTTATCATTTTCATATAAAATTATTTTTTAAATTATTATGATTATTATTTTCTTTAATATTATTAAATTTAATATTATTATTATTAATTTTAAATGTAAAGTAATTAATTAAATTAAATAATAAGAAAGTTATACATATTATAATAAATAAGCTTAATCAATTAATTGGGGCTATTTGTGGAATTTAAAAATATTTAAAAATAAATAATTTTAGTTTGACATTCTAATGTTATTAATTTAACTAATTTTTACAAATTTCATTAAAAGTATTTGTTAAATTACTATAAAGTGGTTTAAGAGACCAATACTTACTTTCAGTCATTTAATGAATTTAATAAAAATATATATAAATTATTAAGTTAAGAAAAGTTTTTAATTCAATTAATAAAATAATTTAATTTAACTCTTTCAATGACGATAGGTATAAATCTATGATTAGCTCCACAAATTTCTGAACATTGACCAAAAAATAATCCTGGGCGGTTAATTAAGAAATTAGTTTGGTTTAATCGTCCAGGTGTCCCATCAACTTTAACTCCTAAAGATGGAATAGTTCAAGAATGAATTACATCAGCTGCTGAAATTAGAATTCGAATTTTAGTATTAAATGGTAAAACAATTCGATTATCAACATCTAATAATCGAAAATTATTTAATTTTATTTCATTAACTGGAATTATGTATGAATCAAATTCAATTGAATTGAAATCTGAATATTCATAACTTCAATATCATTGATGACCAATTGTTTTTAATGTAATAGAAGGTCTTCTAATTTCATCAAGTAAATATAATAATCGTAATGAAGGTAATGCAATAAATATTAAAATAATAGCAGGAATAATAGTTCAAATAATTTCAATAGTTTGGCCTCTCAATAAAAATCGATTAGTAAATGAATTAAAAAATAATATAATTATTAAATATGAAACAAGTACAGTAATTAAAATTAGAATTAATAATGAATGATCATGAAAAAAAATTAATTGTTCTATTAAAGGAGAAGTTCTATCTTGAAGATTTAAGTTAGATCATGTGGCAATAATATATATATATATATATATATATATATATATATATATAATATAAATAAGTTATTTATTATTATAAATTAATATTTATATTTAAAATTGGTAACTGATCATATCTATGTTCTGCTGGTGGAAATTTTTGTATTCATTCAATTGATGAATTTATTTGAGTTGAAAAAATTACTTGATGTTGATAAATTATTCTTTCTCAAATAATATAAATAAATATTAAAATTCTTAAAAATGAAATAGTTGATCCGATAGATGAAATAATATTTCAAGCTGAATAAGAGTCAGGATAATCAGAATATCGACGAGGTATACCTGTTAATCCTAAGAAATGTTGGGGAAAAAACGTTAAATTCACTCCTAAAAATATAATTCTAAATTGAATTTTTAGTAGTTTTTCATTTATATTAATACCAGTTAATAAAGGATATCAGAAAATGAATCCTCTTATAATTGCAAATACTGCCCCTATTGATAAAACATAATGAAAATGGGCAACAACATAATAAGTATCATGTAAAATAATATCAATTGATGAATTTGCTAAAATTACTCCTGTTAAACCCCCTACTGTAAATAGAAATACAAATCCTAATGATCAAAGTAGTGCAGGAGAATAATAAAATTTAGTTCCATGTAATGTTGCTAGTCATCTAAAAATTTTAATACCTGTTGGAACAGCAATAATTATTGTTGCTGATGTAAAATATGCTCGTGTATCAACATCTATTCCTACTGTAAATATATGATGAGCTCAAACAATAAACCCTAGTAGTCCAATAGCTAATATAGCATAAATTATTCCAAGAGAGCCAAAAGTTTCTTTTTTACCTCTTTCTTGTCTAATAATATGAGAAATTATTCCAAATCCTGGTAAAATTAAAATATATACTTCAGGATGCCCAAAAAACCAAAATAGATGTTGATACAAGATTGGGTCACCTCCACCTGCAGGATCAAAAAATGAAGTGTTTAAATTTCGGTCTGTTAATAATATTGTAATAGCTCCTGCTAATACAGGTAAAGATAATAATAAAAGAATTGCTGTAATTAATACTGATCAAACAAATAAAGGTATTTTATCAAATGATATCCCAGGAGTCCGTATATTAATAATTGTAGAAATAAAATTAACCGCCCCTAAAATAGAAGAAATTCCTGCTAAATGAAGAGAAAAAATTGATAAATCTACTGATGCACCTGAATGAGAAATTGTGGAAGATAGAGGAGGATAAACTGTTCATCCTGTCCCTGTTCCTCTTTCAACTAATCTTCTTGTTAATAATAAAGTTAATGAGGGGGGTAAAAGTCAAAATCTCATATTATTTAATCGTGGAAATGCCATATCGGGGGCTCTTAATATTAATGGAATTAATCAATTTCCAAATCCTCCAATTATAATAGGTATTACTATAAAAAAAATTATAATAAAAGCATGGGCCGTAACAATTACATTATAAATTTGATCATCTCCAATTAATGCATTAGGACACCCTAATTCAGCTCGAATTAATATTCTTAAAGATGTTCCAACTATTCTTGATCATGCTCCAAAAATGAAATATAATGTTCCAATATCTTTATGATTAGTAGAATATAGCCATTTATTCATTCAAAATTAAATTTAAATTTAAAAAAAATTTTTATTTATAACTTTGAAGGTTATTAGTTTATTTAACTTAAAATTTATCAAAAAAAAATTATATATATATTAAATCAATTATAAAAAAAAATCTAATTAAAGTAAAAAAATTAATTCTTATTAAAATTAATAAATTTTTATTAATGAAAAAATTTTTATAATAGAAAATTAGTTCATTATAATTTATTATAAAGGCTGAAAATCTAATTTTTAAATAATAAAATAATGTAACTAAACTTATACAAATAATAAATAAATTAATTAAATTTAAGTTTATATAATTTAATGATTGAATAATTAATCATTTAGGAATAAAACCTAGAAATGGGGGCAAACCCCCTAATGAGAGAATAGATATTAATAAAGTAAATTTTAATATAGGATTTTCAATAAAAATTGAATATAGTTGACTTAAGTAAAAAATTTGAAAAATTTTAAATAAATAAATTAAACAAAAATTTATAAATGAATAAATAATAAAATATAAAATTCAAATATTTTCATTATAAATAATAGCAATTAATATTCATCCTAAATGATTAATAGAAGAAAAAGCTATTAATTTTCGTAAAGAAGTTTGATTTAACCCTCCAAAAGCTCCAATAAAGGTAGATAATAAAATAAAAGTAATTAAAGTAATATCTAATTTAATAAAATATGATATAATTATTATTGGCCCAATTTTTTGTCATGTTATTAATAATATTCCATTTATTCAGTTAATATTTTCTATTACATTAGGAAATCAAAAATGAAATGGGGCAGCGCCTAATTTTATTATTAATGCCATTATTATTAATTTTATTGGTATATTATATAGATAAAATATATTTATAAATATTAAATTATTATAAATAATTAATAAAATCATTGAAAATAAAAGAATTGTTGAAGCAAAAGCTTGAATTAAAAAATAATTTAGAGCAGCTTCTGTATTATTTAAATTTCTATTAGAAACTAATATTGGAATTAAAGCTAATAAATTAATTTCTAACCCTATTCATAATCCTAATCATGAATTTGCTGAAAATACCATAAAAGTTCCTAATCAAACTATAAATAGGAATAAAATTTTTGATAAATTTTTAAATATTTAAAAAAAAAGATTTATTTCTTTATAGTTAGGGTATGAACCTAAAAGCTTTTTTAGCTTATTTTTTAATAAATTATAATTTAGTGTATAAGCACAAAAGTATTTGAAACTTTAAGAAATAGATAAATTCTATTAATATAAATAAAATATTAAAATTAATAAATATAAAATTATTTATATAAATACTACATCAAAGTATTCCTTTTATCAGGCAATTTATTTTTTAATAAAAATAAATAATTTTCTATATGAAGCTTAAATTCATTGCACTGATCTGCCATATTAAATAATAACATTTTTTTTTTTTTTTTTTTAATATAAATCTTTAATTTATAAATCTTTAATTTATAAATCTTTAATTTATAAATCTTTAATTTATAAATCTTTAATTTATAAATCTTT